TCCGGAACATACCGTTGGGAAGGGATTCAGTAATTAAACCTTCATGAATCCATTTTTGTTCTTTCATTCCAGGTAAAGCCTCCTTGAAGTATCAATTGATGGAGGAGAAACGATATTAGACAACCCGCCCCTTTTCTTTTTGTTTTCACAAATAATAAGTTTCGGACCCAATTCGTATATTAGAAGGATTACCATATATAACACAAAACTTCTCCACCAATTCGTTCTAGTCGAGCCTCTCGGTCTGTCATTATACCTCGAGAAGTAGAAATAATTACAATTCCCATCCCACCTAAAATTCTAGGAATTCGTTGGTAGTTCGAATAGATTCGGAGACCGGGCCGGCTGATCCGTTTTAAATTTAAAAAATTTCTATAAGATTTTTTCCTATTCCTTCTATGCCGTAGGGTTAAAACCAAAAAATATTTTTTGGTTTCTTTATGTTTTCTCACGTTTTCTATAAAACCTTCTCGTAAAAGTATTTTAACAATATTTTCAGTGATATTAGTATATGCTATTCGAACCACCCTTTTTCTATCCATATCAGCATTTCGTATAGAAGTTATTATGTCAGCAATAATATCCCTACCCATGGTGAATTAAATTTCTTGGTGCTCTCCGATTTTGATATAATCAACATGTTTTTTTACTTATTTGTTTATGAATTTAAATTTTTAAATTAAAGGCATATGCGTGAGACACAATCTACTATAAATTATAAATATTTCTTAATATGGTTCTTTCAAATACTTTACTATAACCATACGACGGTCTTATCTTATTTTATAAGACCTTACAATACCTCCGGAGCTAATGAAACTATTTTAGTAAAATTTAACTGTCTCAATTCCCGGGCAATTGCACCAAAAATTCGAGTTCCTTTGGGGTTTCCTTCTTGGTCAATGACAACCGCAGCATTGTCATCATATCGTATTATCATACCGTTATCACGTTTGAGTTCTTTACAAGTACGTACAATTACAGCTCTGACCACCTCTGATCTTGCTAGGGGCATATTTGGCACTGCGTCTTTGATCACAGCAACAATAACGTCACCGATATGAGCATATCGACGATTGCTAGCTCCTATGATTCGAATACACATCAATTCTCGAGCCCCGCTGTTATCCGCTACATTCAAAAGGGTCTGGGGTTGAATCATATCATTTTTTTAGAATCTATTCTTTCAATGCAAAGCAAAAAGTGAAGAAAAAAAAAAAGAAATATTGTTTGTCCAAAGAAAGAAACCGGCACCTGTTATTGTTTTTTTATTCCCAAGACCCTTTTCTTTTGATTCTTTTTATCCCGAAATAATGAATTGAGTTCGTATAGGCATTTTGGACGATGCTATTGAAATAGCCCTTCTGGCTATATTTTCTGTTACTCCACCCATTTCATAAAGTATTCGACCTGGTTTAACAACAGCTACCCAATATTCAGGGGATCCTTTACCCGAACCCATACGTGTTTCTGCGGGTCTTACTGTAACCGGTTTGTCTGGAAATATACGTACCCATATTTTTCCACCGCGGCGTGCATTTCGTGTCATTGCTCGTCGACCTGCTTCTATTTGTCTAGACGTTATCCAAGCAGGTTCAAGTGCCTGAAGAGCGTATTTACCGAAAGAAATATGATTACCTCGATAAGATATTCCCTTCATTCTTCCTCTATGTTGTTTACGGAATCTGGTTCTTTTGGGGTTATAGTTGATGGTTGGTTCTGAATTCCATCTCTACTACAGAACTGGACATGAGAGTTTCTTCTCATCCAGCTCCTCGCGAATAATAAAATTTTCAAAATGTCTATTATTCATTTGTATATCTTTCTTTTTTAGTTAACTAAGCATATTAATATTTATATTTTTAAATATCATATTCTTTTTTTATGTTCTAACGAATATTTGTTTTTCTTTTTATCCTATTGGATTGAGCAAAAATTATCAATCCAAGAAGATAAAGTTTTCACGGGCGAATATTGACTCTTTTCGTTGCTATTTTAATTTTAGTTGTAGGGTTAACTCGTGACTTTTCTTTTCCTAATAGATCAAGGAATTAGTCGCTGGTTTGTTTCGCCATCCCGATCAATGAGTCTGTTTTGAATAGATTTGGATTCACAGGTTCCATCGTTCCCATCGCTTCTTACTTAATGGTTAGGTCTGATTTCTACAACGGAGCTCATAATAAAATTTTTTATTAAGCCAATTTTCTTAGTCTTTATTGGCGCGAAGCTCTTATTTTTTTTTGTTCTATGAACGGATTCGTTTTCTTTTTTATGAATCCATATTAATTGATGCTTTATTACATTGCTTTTTTATGAGATGACTCATAAACCTTACATATTGGATCGAATTTTATATCGTTGTTTTTGTTTTTTCTCCCCTTCTTTCACCCTTCCGTTTATCCACATCTTTCTTCTTCGCTTCACAATTTAGAATCCTATTTTTTCTTTTGTTTATGCAAAAAAGATTTCAGTTGCTACAGTGATATGACGAATATATCAT